AAATTCTATATGTCTATTCTATGATATTTCTATATATATAGAATATGATATCTAATATGACACCCGATTTGTCAAAGGGATTGGATTGGTGACTTACCCATTCAGTGACTTTGGCACTGGACGTTCCAAAAACGGGTACTATCGGATCGGGTGAATTAGAGAATAGACAGAGATCCGTTGGCATTTCAGCCTTTCTTCTCCTTTCAGGGCCTATCCGAAAGAGAATCCAGTACCTCTTGGTCCTGAATATCAGAATAGGACGAACGAACCGGCCTCCGCGGATATCTTTGCTTCGGAACAAAACCCTGCAATCAAATAGATTGTCCCAAGGGCGCCATATTCTAGGAGCCCAAGTTATGCTATTGAAAATTCGTTCCTCTAGCAGTTCCGGTTTGACCATTCCGTTCCCTTTTTCAAACTCCACTTCTTTTCATATAGCAATCCCTGATCAAAGAGAGAACAATATCCATTTCAAAACATTTCTAACGGATTCCTTGGTTCGGACCGACGAAGTAATGGCACTCAATTATTATCAACCTGACTGCAATCTTTTTCTGTCGGTAAGGATTGCACCAGAGCACCTTCTACTTCTAATAGGCCATGAACTATAGATAGAGAAGAATCATTCTGAGCGAGTCCATAAGAAGCGACCCACTTTTTTTCATCGGTTCCGGGGGAAGACCAAAGATCTTGCGCGACCGGTCCGCCAGAAAAACTCAAAAGAGAAAGAAGTCTCGTTAATCTCTTCATGCTCGTTCCAAGTTCGAAGTACCCTTTGGCCAAAGAAAAACCCGCTTCCTGACACGATTGCCTCTTTATATAGATAGATTCTATGGGGTTATTACTTAGAAGTCTATTTTGTACAAGAGCCCCTCCTATCTGATAGAAAAGGGTCCCATGATCCCGAGCCGGTCTTACCTTGGCTCGCAAACCCCAAGTTTGTCTATGAAGAGCTAATCTAATTGTATTAGTTTCTATAATGGATTTCTTATGTGGAATACTAATGGATAGGGCCTCGTTGCTAAGTGCTACAAGATCTAGTGCACTGGAACTCGTGGTTATGGACCCGAATCCTTTAGTATGGAACATTGTCTTTTCCAAGTAAAAACCCCTAGTATATGAAAGAATGAAAAGGTGCTTTCGTTCTTGTGGAATAAGAAGCCCTCGTACCTTAATGAAAGGAAAATAGGAATTTTTCGTTAGGTATTTGACCAAATAGGATCGTCCAGTTCCTATAGAACCTATCACTAAAATACCCGATAGGGCTAAGCGGAACGAAAAGGGTTTTCCATGAGATGGTAAATGAAAACGATTAGCCCCACACGAGGTTTGGGAATAAGTGATTGTCTGATAATGAGCAAGGAATATACGTCTTTCTGCTAAAGAGGATCTATTAAACTCATAATTCATTAGATCCTTGTTATCAATGTCAACTAGGTATCATAAGTAAATGGATCCCGGTTGTTCAATCCTTTGATAACCAAGGTCATTCTTTGCTAAAGAGAAATGATCACTATGAGTCAGACTCAATAGAATTGGATCCATTCCAAATAGCGAGAATTAGGATTCTTGATCCCTCTCAATCTCTCTTTCAATTCGAGGATCCAGAGAGGTGTTTTCATAGTCATCTCCGAATATTTGCCATCTCCGAATATTTTCGATTTCATTTTTCTATGATATGTCTTTCTATATGAAAATTGGTTATTTACGATGTACGATGATCCCTGTTAAGCATCCATGGCTGAATGGTTAAAGCGCCCAACTCATAATTGGTAAATTTGCGGGTTCAATTCCTGCTGGATGCACGCGAACGGGAACGTTCCATAAGTCTATTGGAACTGGCTCTCTATCCATGGAATCTCATCCATCATCCATACATAACGAATTGGTATGGTATATTCATACCATAACATAAGAACAATAAGAACTCGAATTCTTATCGATACTGGAACTCAGAGCATAGGAGGGAAAGTCGATTTATGGATGGAATCAAATACGCAGTATTTACAGAAAAAAGTCTTCGTTTATTGGGAAAGAATCAATATACTTTTAATGTCGAATCGGGATTCACTAAGACAGAAATAAAGCATTGGGTCGAACTCTTCTTTGGTGTTAAGGTAGTAGCTGTGAATAGCCATCGACTACCCAGAAAGGGTAGAAGAATGGGACCTATTCTGGGACATACAATGCATTACAGACGTATGATCATTACCCTTCAACCGGGTTATTCTATTCCACTTCTAGATAGAGAAAAAAACTAAAGGAGAATACTTAATAATACGGCGAAACATTTATACAAAACACCTATCCCGAGCACACGCAAGGGAACCGTAGACAGGCAAGTGAAATCCAATCCACGAAATAATTTGATCCATGGACGGCACCGTTGTGGTAAAGGTCGTAATTCCAGAGGAATCATTACCGCAAGGCATAGAGGGGGAGGTCATAAGCGCCTATACCGTAAAATCGATTTTCGACGGAATCAAAAAGACATATCTGGTAGAATCGTAACCATAGAATACGACCCTAATCGAAATGCATACATTTGTCTCATACACTATGGGGATGGTGAGAAGAGATATATTTTACATCCCAGAGGGGCTATAATTGGAGATACTATTGTTTCTGGTACAAAAGTTCCTATATCAATGGGAAATGCCCTACCTTTGAGTGCGGTTTGAACTATTGATTTACGTAATTGGAAGTAACCAATTAGGTTTACGACGAAACCTAGAAATCGATCACTGATCCAATTTGACTACCTCTACGGGATAGACCTCAACAGAAAACTGTTGAGTAACGGCAGCAAGTGATTGAGTTCAGTAGTTCCTCATAGAAAATTATTGACTCTAGAGATATGGTAATATGGAGAAGACAAAATTGTTTGAAGCACGCACAGAACCGGAAGCGCCCCTTGTTTCAAAGAGAGGAGGACGGGTTATTCACATTTAATTTGATGGTCAGAGGCGAATTGAAAGCTAAGCAGTGGTAATTAAGACCCCCCGGGGAAAATAGGGATGTCTCCTACGTTACCCATAATATGTGGAAGTATCGACGTAATTTCATAGAGTCATTCGATCTGAATGCTACATGAAGAACATAAGCCAGATGACGGAACGCGGAGACCTAGGATGTAGAAGATCATAACATGAGCGATTCGGCAGATTTGGATTCCTTTCCTATATATCCACTCATGTGGTACTTCATCATACGATTCATATAAGATCCATCTGTCTAGAGATCGTCATATACATCTAGAAAGCTGTATGCTTTGGAAGAAGCTTGTACAGTTTGGGAAGGGGTTTTTTGAGAGAAAAGAAGAATCTACTTCAACCGATATGCCCTTAGGCACGGCCATACATAACATAGAAATCACACGTGGAAGGGGTGGGCAATTAGCTAGAGCAGCAGGTGCTGTAGCGAAACTGATTGCAAAAGAGGGTAAATCGGCCACTTTAAGATTACCATCTGGGGAGGTCCGTTTGGTATCCCAAAATTGCTTAGCAACAGTCGGACAAGTGGGTAATGTTGGGGTGAACCAAAAAAGTTTGGGTAGAGCCGGATCTAAGTGTTGGCTAGGTAAACGCCCCGTAGTAAGAGGGGTAGTTATGAACCCTGTGGACCACCCCCATGGGGGCGGTGAAGGGAAAGCCCCCATTGGTAGAAAAAAACCCACAACCCCTTGGGGTTATCCTGCGCTTGGAAGAAGAACTAGGAAAAGGAAAAAATATAGTGATAGTTTTATTCTTCGTCGCCGTAAGTAAATACGTAACTAGGAATATGGAAAATTGCATTTTTGGAATTTGCAATAATGCGATGGGCGAACGACGGGAATTGAACCCGCGCATGGTGGATTCACAATCCACTGCCTTGATCCACTTGGCTACATCCGCCCCTTATCCAGCTAAAGGATTTTTCTCTTTGTTCCATTCATCATTATTCTATTTATTCTGACCTCCATACTTCGATCGAGATATTGGACATAGAATGCCACTCTTTAAAATGGAAAAAGGAGTAATCAGCTGTGACACGAAAAAAAACGAATCCTTTTGTAGCTCATCATTTATTGGCAAAAATCGAAAAGGTCAATATGAAGGAGGAGAAAGAAACAATAGTAACGTGGTCCCGGGCATCTAGCATTCTACCCGCAATGGTTGGCCATACAATCGCGATTCATAATGGAAAGGAACATATACCTATTTACATAACAAATCCTATGGTAGGTCGCAAATTGGGGGAATTCGTGCCTACTCGGCATTTCACGAGTTATGAAAGTGCAAGAAAAGATACTAAATCTCGTCGTTAACTGAATTCAGAATAGAAAGATTCAAAATAAAAAAAAACAAACAAACAAAGGTAGGCGGGGAATAACCTTATTTATGACAAGTTTCAAACTGGTAAAGTATACCCCTAGAATAAAGAAGAAGAAGAGTGGGCTAAGGAAACTCGCAAGGAAAGTTCCAACCGATCGTCTACTTAAGTTCGAACGGGTTTTCAAAGCACAAAAACGCATCCATATGTCTGTTTTCAAAGCACAAAGAGTTCTTGATGAGATTCGCTGGCGTTACTACGAAGAAACTGTTATGATACTGAACCTCATGCCTTATCGAGCATCTTATCCCATCCTAAAGTTGGTTTATTCGGCAGCAGCAAATGCTACTCATTATAGGGATTTCGACAAAGCGAATTTATTCATCACTAAAGCCGAAGTCAGTAGGAGTACTATTATGAAAAAATTCAGACCTCGAGCTCGAGGACGTAGTTCTCCCATAAAAAAAACCATGTGTCATATAACAATTGTACTAAATATAGTAAAGAAATCTAAATAATCTTTAGATCCATCTAAGATTTCGATTCCCAGTAAAAAAAAAAGAATAGAAAAATATGGGACAAAAAATAAATCCACTCGGTTTCAGACTTGGTACAACCCAAAATCACCATTCCTTTTGGTTCGCACAACCAAAAAATTATTCTGAAGGTCTACAGGAAGATAAAAAAATACGGAATTGTATCAAGAACTATATACAAAAGAATAGGAAAAAAGGCTCGAATAGAAAAATAGAATCAGACTCAAGTTCCGAAGTAATTACACATAATAGAAAAATGGACTCAGGCTCAAGTTCCGAAGTAATTACACATATAGAAATTCAAAAAGAAATCGATACGATCCACGTCATAATCCATATTGGATTCCCCAATTTATTAAAGAAAAAAGGAGCAATCGAAGAATTAGAGAAAGATCTACAAAAGGAAGTTAATTCTGTAAACCAGAGACTTAATATTGCTATTGAAAAAGTTAAAGAACCTTATAGACAACCTAACATTCTTGCAGAATATATAGCTTTCCAATTAAAAAATAGAGTTTCATTCCGAAAGGCAATGAAAAAAGCCATTGAATTAACTAAAAAAGCAGATATAAGGGGAGTAAAAGTAAAAATTGCAGGTCGTCTCGCAGGGAAAGAAATTGCACGTGCCGAATGCATCAAAAAGGGTAGACTTCCCCTCCAAACAATTCGCGCTAAAATTGATTATTGCTGCTATCCAATTCGAACTATCTATGGAGTATTAGGTGTAAAAATTTGGATATTCGTAGACGAAGAATAACTAGCCTTGTCTTCCCATTCTGTTCAGTGATAGAATAAAAAATGACAAGAGCCTTATTTTTCCTGAAATCCCTGAAAAAGAAGAAGAAATTCTACCTCTTTCTATAAGATTTAATGAAAATTGATAAATCTTTTAATATAATTGCTATGCTTAGTGTGTGACTCGTTAGTTTTTTCTTTAGAGTCGAAAATGGAGATTCAAAAAAATTGACTGAACCCTACTATAAATAGAAAAAGAAAAAAACTTAGTAATTATAGAAAATTAACTAATAACCAACCTATTGCTTCGTATTGTCGAGATCCTAACTAAGAAACAGTCACTATATGATACATCTATCATAAATGAGTAGATCTATCATATAGTTGTAGCAACTGCAATTTTTTCTCTAAAAAAGAAAATGGATTCTAGGTTGTGAAGCAAAACTAAAGGGATGTGGATAAAAGGAGGGATGATAGAAAGAAAGAAGAGGAATAAGAAAGATATAGGATTCCAATATGTATGGTCTATGAGTTACATCATAAAAGGCAATGTGATAAAGCATCAATATAATAAAAATAACAGAGAATTCGAAATCGTAACTTGAAACAAGAAATACAAATTTAAAACAATAATAAAGAGCGGCCCGGGTTAATAAAACTGAGAAAATTGACTCGGAAAGAAATTTTTTGGAAGCTCCATTGTGGGATTCAGACCTAACCATTAAAGGAGAAGTAGTGGGAACGACAGAACCTATGACTGCATAGGATTTTATTGAAAAGAATCCTAATACTTCATTGGGTGGGATGGCGGAACAAACCAAAAAAATTGCCTTATTTGGTAAGGTTATAATATAAATTAACAAATAAGACAGGAAAGAGTAAATATTCGCCCGCGAAATCTTTATTGAATTAGAATACTTTACCGCAATTCAATAAGAGTAAAAATAAGGAGATTTTTTGTTAAGAAAGATTACATTATCCATAAATATAGAATATAGATAAATAGACACACACATCTAGATATATTCTAGATCTTCTTTCTTGACTATATATTTATCTATTTTAACAAATTCAATATTCAATATTAAAAAAACCCTAACTTTTTCTATTATCTATTAATGTGCATCTATCCATAATATTCCAAAATATTATATTATGGAATTAGAGAAATTTGCACGCTTTCTCATTTCATTCGCGAGGAGCTGGATGAGAAGAAACTCTCATGTCCAGTTTTGCAGTAGAGATGGAACTAAGAAAGAACCATCGACTATAACCCCAAAAGAACCAGATTTCGTAAACAACATAGAGGAAGAATGAAGGGAAAATCCTGCCGAGGCAATCGTATTTGTTTTGGTAGATATGCTCTTCAAGCACTTGAACCCGCTTGGATCACGTCGAGACAGATAGAAGCAGGACGAAGAGCAATGACACGATATGCACGTCGTGGTGGAAAACTATGGGTACGTATATTTCCCGACAAACCGGTTACACTAAGACCCACGGAAACACGTATGGGCTCAGGAAAGGGATCCCCCGAATATTGGGTAGCCGTTGTTAAACCAGGTCGAATACTTTATGAAATGGGCGGAGTATCCGAAACTGTAGCTAGAGCAGCTATCTCCATAGCTGCCAGTAAAATGCCCATACGAAGTCAATTTCTTCGATTAGAGATAGAGATATAGAACCCAAAAAAAGGAGTATTGAAGATAAAAAAACCAGGTTTTTCTTTCTGGAAAGACAATATTTCTTTCATCCTTTTGCATTGAAATAACAAATTGAAATCAAAATAATATGATTCAACCTCAGACCCTTTTAAATGTAGCAGATAACAGTGGAGCTCGAAAATTGATGTGTATTCGAGTCATAGGAGCTGCTAGTAATCAGCGATATGCTCGTATTGGTGATGTTATTGTTGCTGTAATCAAAGACGCAGTGCCCCAAATGCCTCTAGAAAGATCCGAAGTAATTCGAGCTGTAATTGTACGTACATGTAAAGAGTTCAAATGCGAAGACGGTATAATAATACGCTATGATGACAATGCAGCGGTTATCATTGATCAAAAAGGAAATCCAAAAGGAACTCGAGTTTTTGGCGCGATCGCCGAGGAATTGAGAGAGTTGAATTTTACTAAAATAGTTTCATTAGCTCCTGAAGTATTATAAATACTAGTAGGCAAGATATAGATCAAAGAAAAAATTAGTAGATTGTGTTTCACGTATATGCTTTAAAATCCAAAATAAAAAAAAAAAAAGAAAACATGTTGATTATAGAAAAATTAGGAGGAACCTAGAATTAGAGTCTTATGGGCAAGGACACTATTGCTGATTTACTAACCTCTATAAGAAACGCGGACATGAATAAAAAAGGAACAGTTCGAGTAGTATCTACAAATATTACCGAAAACATTGTTAAAATACTTCTACGAGAGGGTTTTATTGAAAGTGTTCGGAAACATCAGGAAAGTAACAGATATTTCTTGGTTTCAACTTTGCGACATCAAAAGAGAAAGACTAGAAAAGGAATATATAGAACTAGAACCTTTTTAAAGCGTATCAGCCGACCCGGCTTACGAATTTATGCCAACTATCAAGGAATTCCTAAAGTTTTGGGCGGAATGGGAATTGCTATTCTTTCTACTTCTCGAGGTATAATGACAGATCGAGAAGCTCGACTAAACAGAATTGGGGGAGAAGTCTTATGTTATATATGGTAATCGCCCCTCCTATAGTACCCGAATTCTATCTCGAACTTCCTATTTTTCAAATAAAAAAAAACGTTGTATTTTTATTTGAAAATCAAAATAGAAAAATAGGAGAAAAAAAAATATGACAGAAAAAAAAAATAGGAGAGAAAAAAAAAACCCGAGAGAAGCAAAAGTCACTTTCGAAGGTTTAGTTACGGAAGCCCTACCCAACGGAATGTTCCGCGTTCGCCTAGAGAATGACACCATCATTCTGGGCTATATTTCAGGAAAGATCCGGTCTAGTTCTATACGAATACTGATGGGGGATAGGGTCAAAATTGAAGTAAGTCGTTATGATTCAAGCAAGGGACGTATAATTTATAGACTTCCCCATAAGGATTCGAAGCGTACCGAAGACTCGAAGGATACCGAAGATTTGAAGGATACCGAAGATTTGAAGGATACCAAAGATTCAAAGAATTAGGTTTTTCTTTTTTTTTTCTAGGGTAATAAATTCAAAGTTCCAAAATTCAAGCGAAGAGACTTATTTTTTCCAAAGATTAGATTCATAGTTTAAGAAAGGAATACGGAAATATGAAAATAAGAGCTTCTGTTCGTAAAATTTGTACAAAATGTCGACTGATTCGTAGGCGTGGACGAATTAGAGTCATTTGTTCCAACCCGAAGCATAAACAAAGACAGGGGTAATCTTTCGAAAAAGAACTTTACTTTCTAAAAAGTAAAAAAAGTACCCGCGGAAATGTCCAAATTCCAAATAAAATAATTAATGTCCAAATTCCAAATAAAATAATTAAAGTAAAGGATATATTTTACCCTGAAACGGATATCTTTGTATCTTTTTTTCTTTTTGTTATTTCTAACTCATATTTATGAGATAATAAAATATGACAAAAGCTATACCAAAAATTGGTTCACGTAGGAAAGTGCGTATTGGTTTGCGTAGGAATGCGCGTTTTAGTTTACGGAAGAGTGCACGTAGAATAACAAAAGGAGTTATTCATGTTCAAGCTAGTTTCAACAATACCATTATAACTGTTACAGACCCGCAGGGTCGGGTGGTTTTCTGGTCCTCCGCGGGTACTTGTGGATTCAAAAGCTCAAGAAAAGCATCACCCTATGCTGGTCAAAGAACAGCAGTAGATGCTATTCGTACAGTGGGTTTGCAACGAGCAGAAGTTATGGTAAAGGGTGCTGGTAGTGGAAGAGATGCCGCATTACGAGCCATTGCTAAAAGTGGTGTACGATTAAGTTGTATACGCGATGTAACACCTATGCCGCATAATGGATGTCGACCTCCTAAAAAAAGACGTCTGTAAAAGAATTAAACCGCTTTCAAGAGAAATAAACGATTCAATGATCAAATAATAATACTAGTCTATTATGGTTCGAGAGGAGGTAGCAGGATCCACTCAAACACTACAGTGGAAGTGTGTTGAATCAAGAGTAGATAGTAAGCGTCTTTATTATGGTCGTTTCATTTTGTCCCCGCTTAGAAAAGGTCAAGCGGATACCGTCGGTATTGCCTTGCGAAGAGCTTTACTTGGAGAAATAGAAGGAACATGTATCACACGTGCAAAATTTGGGAGCGTGCCACACGAATATTCTACAATAGCAGGTATTGAAGAATCCGTACAAGAAATTTTACTAAATTTGAAAGAAATTGTATTGAGAAGTAATCTCTATGGAGTTAGAGACGCATCAATTTGTGTCAAAGGTCCTAGATACATAACTGCTCAAGATATCATCTTACCCCCTTCCGTAGAGATCGTTGATATGGCACAACCTATAGCTAACTTGACAGAGCCCATTGATTTCTGTATTGAGTTACAGATCAAGAGAGATCGCGGATATCACACGGAACTCAGAAAGAACTCTCAAGATGGAAGTTATCCCATAGATGCTGTATCCATGCCTGTTCGAAATGTGAATTATAGTATTTTTTATTGTGGGAATGGAAATGAAAAACACGAGATACTTTTTCTAGAAATATGGACGAATGGAAGTTTAACCCCTAAGGAAGCGCTTTATGAGGCTTCTCGTAATTTGATTGATTTATTTCTTCCTTTTCTACACGCGGAGGAAGAGGGCACTAGTTTCGAAGAAAATAAAAACAGGTTTACTCCACCCCTTTTAACCTTTCAAAAAAAATTAACTAATCTAAAGAAAAACAAAAAAGGAATTCCATTGAATTGTATTTTTATTGATCAATTAGAATTGCCTTCTAGAACGTATAATTGTCTCAAAAGGGCCAATATACATACACTATTGGACCTTTTGAGTAAGACTGAAGAAGATCTTATGAGAATTGACAGTTTTCGTATGGAAGATGGAAAACAGATATGGGACACTCTAGAGAAGCATCTCCCAATTGATTTACCTAAGAATAAGTTCTCGTTTTAAATCCATTGCAATTTTTTCCTCTTCTTCCTTTTCGAGTTAGAATAAAAAAAAAAAGAAAACAATTTTGCATCTTTGGTACAATCTATATTTTCGCGAAATGGATCATAATAAAATGGATTTTAGGTATCTAGGGAAGATTCACTTGGAAGTAACTATTTCCTAGATACCTATGCACGGTACTTCACGGTTGAATGAATCAACCTGAAAAATCCCTAAAAAAGACCTAAAGTTAAGGATTTTTCAATGGGTAATGTTGCTCCAATACCTAACCAAAGAGCTACCGCAGTACCGATTAAAAAAACTGTCGTAGCTACTGGGCGACGAAATGGATTTTGGAATTTATTGACATTCTCTAGAAAGGGTACTGTCAATAAGCCCGTTGGCACAGAAACCATTAAGAGAACGCCCAATAACTTATTGGGTACTGTACGGAGTATTTGAAACACGGGAAAGAAGTACCACTCGGGTAATATTTCCAGAGGAGTTGCAAACGGATCCGCCGGTTCACCAATCATTGACGGCTCAAGAACCGCTAAACCTACATTACATGCAATAGTACCTAGAATTACTACTGGAAAAATATATAAAAGATCGTTGGGCCACGCGGGTTCCCCGTAATAATTATGTCCCATCCCTTTAGCTAATTTTGCTCTTAATACAGGATCATTTAAGTCAGGTTTCTTTGTTATTGGGATAGGTGAATTCTTTAGGATCCATCCCCCAAAGGAACCGGACATGAGAATTTTTCATCATCCGGCTCGAGCAAGAATGAAAGAAAAAAGACCGTGGAAGATCCATAATAGAATAAGGTATATAATGACTCAATGACTCTAGGTAAGAAAAGCTTTATCAGATTCTCTTTTCCGAAGTTGCACCTACAACTACTCATTGAAAAGAATCCTATTCTTATGGGTAAATGCTCAATATCCAAGTGGGCTTGCAAAATTGATCATGATCAATTGCTTTGTGGATTGTCTCATGTCTCTTGATTAGTTGGTGTTTATCCCCTCAATATCGCAAATTTCTTACGTCCAAACAAAGTATTTACTTGTTACTAATAAAAAATCCAAAAGTCTAGCCTACGTTCTTCCTTAGATACCTTCTTTTACTCCGATAGTATTGCGGATCGCAATCGATGCAAAGAAAATGAATGCATTTCCATACTATAATAAAAAAGTAAGTGTAATAAATAGAGAATTAGATCATGTGATATGACTTATTCCATTTCTACTCTATGGGATCTTACGGAGCCTGTTCATGGATGACATGGTCGGGGTATGATCATAGAAAATATTCTCCTCAAGTGAACCAGCCTATCCTTCCTAGATAGGGGACTTACGTGTTGATTGGATGCGGAGACACCTTTGGTTGTGAATTCTAATGTGGCAGATCCAATTCTTTATCTGCATGGCCAAATCAATAATTCAAGTCACACACTCCCATAATCCGCCTTATTTTCTTTCGTAAAATTAACTTCAACTATTTGTATCAAAATACTTCGGAGTTGAAGAAAAGTATCCAAATGACATGTCTTATTTTACAATAACCCATGTTTGTAGCAATGAAATACCACAACCTACCCGATATGATATATGAGAATTAGAATTATCTTTCTCTATGATATGCCTTCCCTATAAAGGACCCGAAATACCTTGCTTACGTATCATTGGAAAGTGCATTAACATAAATACGGCAGTAAGCAGAGGCAGTACAAAAGTATGTAAACTATAAAAACGAGTCAAAGTGGATTGGCCCACACTAGCACTTCCACGCAATAACTCCACTAAAGGCGATCCTATTACCGGAATCGCTTCAGGTACACCTGTCACAATTTTGACTGCCCAATAACCAATTTGATCCCAAGGCAAAGAATAACCAGTTACACCAAACGATGCAGTCAATACAGCCAAAACCACACCTGTGACCCAAGTTAATTCGCGGGGTTTTTTAAATCCACCTGTGAGATACACACGAAATACGTGCAGGATCATCATTAGAACCATCATACTTGCTGACCATCGATGAACTGATCGGATTAACCAACCAAAGTTGGCCTCGGTCATTATGTATTGAACCGAGGAAAAAGCCTCTGTAACGGTTGGGCGGTAGTAAAAAGTCATAGCAAAACCTGTAGCGACTTGTACTAGAAAACAAGTAAGTGTAATTCCCCCTAAACAATAAAATATGTTGACATGAGGAGGAACATATTTACTAGTTATATCATCCGCAATTGCCTGAATCTCAAGACGTTCCTCAAACCAATCATATACTTTATTGAGATAGGTAACTAACCCGAGTCCCCCTCCGAGAACCGTATATGAAAATTTCATCTCGTACGGCTCAAGCAGAAACACACAAATTTTCAACGGATATTAGAAAAAAAAAAGGGTTCAAAACTTCATCAGCCACTGGATTGGGTCGATTTGCCTTGAAGATATGAAATAAGAAAAATCCAGAATTTATTCTTTGTGATGATAATGCCAAAAAATCTCAAGTTGGCTCATCTGTCTTCCTTTCTTTGCCTTATGTTGGTCATTAGAGGCCTCTTGACTTTTCTCTTCCCTATTTTGGATTTCTTTTTTTTTTTTTTGCGTAATGCGGATTTACTCTTGTTTTGTTTTACTAGTAAATAAATAAAGCAAAAATTCTAGTAGTTTTCTGATAGAAATTATCTTGTTGCGATCCTATGAATCAGTTCAATTAAAACCTTAGATTCATACTAGAGCCACGATGATTGAGTCTCAAGCTAAACAAAAGGCAAGGGTTCTTCGAATAAGAACCGCTTGATGATCATTTATTGAATCGGTGTAATAACTCGACAAAATCAAGAGAAAAAAAAAGTTGTCTTTTGGGCAAACAAATTTGGAAGGAAGACATTTTCTTTTTTTATTAAAAACTACTTGAATTTTTTTCAGTCTGGTTGCGAGGTCTGAATAGTGAGTATGAATCATAGTTCCATTTTTTTTTCTTGATCCACTCTATCTATTTCGTGTTCCAGATACTAGAATAAATAATAAATATCCGACGAATTAGAATCATCTTGATAGAGATAACAGGCCCTTTCTATGTATTATCAATAGGATCAATTCTAACAAGTCACACACTCATATTCCAGAGATACCGAAACAAAAAAATTCCACGGTCGAACTACCAGAATGTCTAGAAATGTAGAGCTTAAAGTAGAAAGGCTTTTTTGGATGGAAAAACTATGACTTCGTAGTTTTAGTTAGTAGAAACCTAATTCATTAAAATTCCGTCCAGTAAAACAGAAGAATTATAAATTTCTAAAATGATAGATAGGAATATCGCGAATAAAGCCATTGCGACCCCCATAAAAGGAGTAGTCCCCCAACCCGGAGCTACTTTCCCATACTCCGAATTCAAGGGTTTCAATAAACTACCTGCGCGAGTTCGTCTTGGCCCAGGTCTAGAACTATCTTCAACGGTTTGTGTAGCCATAAATTCTATTTAATCATTGGTGTTGACTTTGTATACTATTCCGTTGTAGTTGTAAATACACGATCTTTTCGTAGATCCATTGTAATCTTGAAATTCTATAAAAATGGAAACAGCAACTTTAGTCGCCATCTCCATATCTGGTTTACTTGTAAGCTTTACTGGGTATGCCTTATATACCGCGTTTGGGCAACCCTCTCAACAATTAAGAGATCCATTCGAAGAACACGGGGACTAATTGAAGTAAGAAGTCTCCCAGATGGGGAGACTTCTTACTTCAATGAAATTATTTCATTTTTTTAGTCGGAACCTTAGGTGGTTCTCGGAAGAAGATAGCGAAAAAAATTATCCCTAAAGTCGAAACTAAAAGGAACGTATAAACCAATGCTTCCATAGATTCGATCGTGGTTTATTTACAATTATAACTTCCACACCTATTCATTTGTCATTTGGGATCATTTCCCATATAAAGAAAGAAAAAGAGTCAAAGAAAGGATGGGAGATGTTTCCCATGTCAAATCAAAAAAGAGAGATGAAAGATACCATAGCAATGTGGTATCAGACTGCCTGTCTCCTTGTAGTTGGATCTCCAACTTTTTGGAATGTTCCAAATTCCACTTGAGCATCCAAGTCTGGATCAATACCAGCAAAAACATCTCGGAACAAGGTTCTAGCGCCATGCCAAATGTGTCCGAAAAAGAAGAGCAAAGCAAAGGTAGCATGACCAAAAGTGAACCAACCCCTTGGACTGCTGCGAAAAACACCATCCGATTTCAAAGTAGCCCGATCTAATTCAAAAATTTCCCCTAATTGGGAACGCCTCGCATATTTTTTTACAGTAGCAGGATCAGAATAACTTACTCCATTAAGTTCGCCACCATAGAACTCCACCGTTACGCCTACTTGTTCAACACTATATTTGGATTCTGCTCTTCTAAAAGGAACGTCCGCTCTCACAATTCCCTCTTCATCTACCAAAACAACCGGAAATGTTTCAAAAAAAGTAGGCATACGGCGTACAAAAAGCTCGCGCCCTTCTTTATCTCTAAAGACGGGATGTCCTAACCATCCAACAGCTATTCCATCCCCATTGTCCATTGAGCCTGCTCTGAATAATCCCCCCTTTGCCGGATTATTACCAATATAATCATAAAAGGCTAATTTTTCGGGAATTTTAGACCAAGCTTCTGATAAACTAAGATTTTCGGCTAACCCATCGCTAACTCTTCGATATATTTCTTGCTGAAAGTATCCCTGATCCCACTGATAACGAGTAGGCCCAAATAATTCGATTGGGGTAGTTGCTGACCCATACCACATAGTTCCGGCAACTACGAAAGCTGCAAAAAAAACAGCAGCGATACTACTGGAAAGTACAGTTTCAATATTGCCCATACGTAATCCTTTGTATAGACGTTGAGGCGGACGGACACTAAGATGGAATAGGCCCGCTAATATGCCCAATGTACCCGCAGCAATATGATGAGAAGCTATTCCCCCCGGAACAAAAGGATCAAAACCTTCTACACCCCACGCTGGATTTACAGCTTGTACTTTTCCAGTTAGTCCATAAGGATCGGACACCCATATCCCAGGACCATACAAACCCGTTACATGAAATGCGCCAAAGCCAAAGCAAGCCACCCCTGCAAGAAATAAATGAATTCCAAAGATCTTGGGCAAATCCAAAGAGGGTTTTCCCGTCCGCTCATCACAGAATATTTCTAGGTCCCAATATACCCAATGCCAGATAGCTGCCAAGAAACACAAGCCAGAAAACACAATATGCGCACCTGCCACACCTTCATAACTCCAAATACCCGGATTCGTTACAGTTCCTCCTGAAATACTCCAACCACCCCACGAATTGGTTATTCCTAAACGAGTCATGAAGGGAATGACGAACATACCTTGTCTCCACATTGGATCCAGAACAGGATCAGAGGGATCAAAAACCGCTAATTCGTATAAAGCCATCGAGCCGGCCCAACCAGAAACTAGAGCTGTGTGCATTATATGCACCGAAAGCAATCGACCCGGATCATTCAATACAACAGTATGAACACGATACCAAGGCAAACCCATGGAAATACCCCTTTAGCAAAGAAAAATAGACACGATGTCGCTTTATTTTATCGCATTGGAAAAGACTATCCATATCCTATGTACCTAACCCCTCTAGGGGATTCTGTGTCAGAAAGCGTGAATATTTATTTCATTCCATTAAAAATAAGAAGCCAATTCTGTTCGTAAGAAGAAAGAGAAGCAGATCTATTCTATACTCGATAAGTGCCAATATGCAATGGGTAGCTTGGCCTATTTGGAAAAAAAAACGAAGAATAGATCCCTATCCCTCTTTGTTTATCATTCCAATCACCGATTCTTTTTTCTTTATTCAATCTGTCTTACCTTCCTTATAGATATAACCTTTCAATCTATGTATTATTTCAATCTACGTATTAATAGAATCTATAGTATTCATATAGAATAAGAAAAAAAAAAAGACAATAAACTGCGGATTCTTTCTTTCTCTTCCATTCTTACGTTTCCATATTAAAGTATAGTTTTCTTACTTAAATTTAATAATATTAATCTAATATGCCCATTGGTGTTCCAAAAGTACCTTACCGGATTCCCGGAGATGAAGAAGCGACTTGGGTTGACTTATACAATGTTATGTATCGAGAAAGGACACTTTTTTTAGGTCAAGAGATTCGTTGCGAGATCACGAATCATATTACAGGTCTCATGGTATATCTCAGTATAGAAGATGGAATTAGCGATATTTTTTTGTTTATAAACTCCCCAGGCGGGTGGCTAATCTCAGGAATGGCAATTTTTGATACGATGCAAACGGTGACACCAGATATATATACAATATGCCTCGGAATAGCTGCGTCCATGGCATCCTTCATTCTGCTTGGAGGAGAACCCACCAAGCGTATAGCATTCCCTCACGCGAGGATTATGCTTCACCAACCTGCTAGTGCTTATTATCGGGCAAGGACACCAGAATTTTTACTAGAAGTGGAAGAGTTACACAAAGTTCGCGAAATGATCACAAGGGTTTATGCACTAAGAACAGGCAAGCCTTTTTGGGTTGTATCCGAAGACATGGAAAGGGATGTTTTTATGTCAGCAGACGAAGCCAAAGCTTATGGACTTGTCGATATTGTAGGGGATGAAATGATTGACGAGCACTGCGATACTGATCCAGTGTGGTTTCCAGAAATGTTTAAGGATTGGTAGTGGTCGCATTTCTTGTAAATTTATTTCAAACCTAAATTCAGGTTTTCTGCGATTTAATAGAAAATAGAAATACTTCATGATGATCAATCATCAGGTTAAGATCGATCTAAACCAATCCTTTTTTTCTATATACATACGACATGCCAACGGTTAAACAACTTATTAGAAACGCAAGACAGCCAATACGAAATGCTAGAAAATCGGCCGCGCTTAAGGGATGTCCTCAGCGTCGAGGAACATGTGCTAGGGTGTATGTGTGACTCGTTCAGATCATGAGTTCAAACAAATAAGACAATTTTGGAAGTATCCATGATCGGTACCAATGAATAGGATAGAGAAGCTCTATCCTAGATTTCTATGGTAATATGGAATTTCTGGTTTCCTTTGGTGCAAATCCAATCATCTAAATTGGAAATAAGAAGCAATTCCCCCATTGGTAGAGAATGGTTATCCATTAAGCGGAGGAAATAGTAATAAAAAGAAAAAGGCTTATGCTCCTTTATCTTAAAAGAACGGACTAACAGGGTCAGCTACTTAGCCAACTTTCATAATTAAATGCCGTCACTGTATGGATAACTCTTATTGTGAAAAGAGCTATTTACTCTATAATGGATAGGTAGAGCCAAAGAATGTGAACTATACAAGTTCACAATACCTTTTGATGAAATGAAAGAAAGGGCTCCGGTGTATAGAGAGGGCCTCACCGTTTAAAAGGGAACCATAGAAACGATGGAACCCACTATTTTTTTGAGTATCGTTAGAATTTGTTATTTCTATGCGAAATAACTGAAGGGAATAGAATAAAAAATCGTGGTTGGGAAGGTTACAGTAGCAAAAGCCATTGGAATTAATATTTTATATATCGGAATAATTCGTTTTGTTATTAATGGGAAAAAGGATGGCTAAAAGAAGAGAAATCATTAGTTATTCATTAAGGTTAATTTGATTCAATGACCAGAGTTCCGCGAGGATATATAGCTCGGAGACGACGAACAAAAATGCGTTCATTTGCCTCAAACTTTAGAGGGGCTCATTTAAGACTTAATCGAATGATTACTCAACAAGTAAGAAGAGCTTTTGTTTCCTCTCATCGAGATAGAGGCAGGCAAAAGAGGGATTTTCGTCGTTTGTGGATCACTCGGATAAACGCAGCAACGCGGATATATAAAGTATTCAATAGTTATAGTAAATTAATACACAATCTGTACAAGAAGGAATTGATTCTTAATCGTAAAATGCTTGCACAAGTAGCTGTATCAAATCCAAATAATCTTTACACGATTTCCAATAAAATAAAGATCATCAATTAAATGGATAAAAAAGTAATATACAGGAATAATTAAAACCGAATTCCCGGAGAGGGAACTCCGGGAAGATACAATAAATTAAGATTAAGTGGTAAGAATCAACGAGCATGTTGCAATAAATAAAAAAACTATTTATTCTTCCCCATTTTTCTTTCTTATAACAAACACAAGAATCAAAACTGGATTACTTTCCTTATATATAGGTCTGGCCCTTTCGAATAAAACATCAACAATCGGAACTTAAGTTCCGATTGTTGTTTCTTAAATTCTGGTTGGAGTTTCTTAAGTTTCGATTGGAATTGAACTTTTGCGTTAATTGAGGAATATGTCTATTTTTTCTGGGTCTAGGACCAGTAATTATTGAAATTGACTGGGCTTGAAATTGCTTCTCATTCTCATAGTTACGAAATGGTAAGAAAGATAAAATACGAGCCTGTTTTATAGCAAGAGTAATTAATCGTTGTTGTTTCAAGGTTAATCTATTTATTCGTCTCGATAATATTTTTCCTTGTTCACTAATAAATCGATTAATTAAACTCATGTTTCTATAATCAATTGGATCCCCCGGGCCAATCCGAGGACGCCTACGAAAAGGTTGTTTGGATTTACGAAAAGGTTGTTTGGATTTACGAAAAGTTTGCTTGGACTTACGAAAAGTTTGCTTGGATTTTTGAAAAGTTTGCTTGGATTTACGAAAGGGTTGCTTAGATTTATGAAAGGGTTGTTTAGATGTATACATGATTTATTCTTTATTAAAAAATTGGAAAAAAAATGGATTTCTTTATTTTATTAATTTTGGATCCAGAAGAAGTAGTCTTTCTTTGGTCCATATATTATTTGATTCATATATAGTATATGAATACCCTCTATACATATGAAATAATATCTACCTGAAATCAAATGAGTTGATTTGTATTTTGTATTCTATCTATGTTCTATATATTAAATCTGTTCTTTGGAAAGATCGAACACACGATGCTCCTATTTTTTTATTTCGACATGAGTCGTATGCTTGCGACAATAACGACAAAATTTTTTGAATTCTAATTGTCCAGGTGTATTGTGGCGATTCTTTTGAGTACTATATCTAGAAATCCCCGTCGATTCCTTATTGGCACCTTTTCGAACACAACTGATACATTCCAAAATAAGTCTGATTCTAACATCTTTCCCCTTGGCCATGAACCTCCTTTCTTTTTTGGATTGACTTAACTTAATTCTTCTACTTATTCTTGTATTCTTCTATTTTGAATCCGAAGAAGAAGAATAAAATCCATTAGAATAAAAAATTTTGGAAATTCTTAAATTAAGTAATAAAAAATGGAGAAATAATTAAAGAATACAATCCTTGTCGAATTAGCAAGGATTTTGCTTCGAAATCCTTTCATTTAAGTAGCCAGCCCAGCCTCTTTCTATGCTCTGATTTCTGAGGCCTGACTTAGCTTGGATACCGCTTTTAATTGAATTTCTGTTTTCCAAAATGGGATTTACCGAATTTTTCATGACTCTGAGGTTCAACCCAATCCATCTTTTCTTTCTTTTTCCTTCCTATACTAAAAAAAAAGGATTGAAAAAGGGAAAATTTTCGTCATGTCACGAAGAATTCCTCGCATAGCAATAACTAGAATTAAAAAAAAGGGAATGACAAAGCATCTGGGAATAAACGATTAATTTCTATCAATAAACCTGCTAAAGCCCCAAACCATAGAGTACTTAGCACGGGTGCTACAGAGAGATATGTTTTTATATCCCGCATTGAAAATCCTCCTTCCTTATTGGAATACATATATGATCAGATACTCTTGCCCAAGATCTTTTGTATTTCTTTTGTTTAGGCGAAATTCCTAACTAAAAAAACAAAATCAATATTCTATATAGAATGAACCGTATAGACGAGATTTTCCTATCCCTAAAAAAGAAAAAGATGACCTCTTCTTCCTATACATTACCAAGGAATAGTAATCTTTCTTTTATAGGTGAAATTAGATTCGATTTTAGATGTATACCATTCCTTGACTTGATTATATGAGACCAAAAAGAAGAAATGACAAGAAGGTTCTATATAGATAGAGAAAGAGAAGAAAATTACGATGTGGAAAACAAGACAGGAATTGTGTACAATGCCATTGTACAACAATTTGGAAAAGGGATGTAGCGCAGCTTGGTAGCGCGTTTGTTTTGGGTACAAAATGTCACAGGTTCAAATCCTGTCATCCCTACCTATTACTTCTTTCTTCTTTATGGGCAGTAGCGAGGGGATCAATTAAAGTGGGTATAACTTGAATTTGTGGATACTATACGTACGTGAGACACGTTAGGAGTAGAAAAGGGTTTTCTTTTTGAATGAAAGCGCTCTTAGTTCAGTTCGGTAGAACGCGGGTCTCCAAAACCCGATGTCGTAGGTTCAAATCCTACAGAGCGTGATTCCATCTATCTTATGTCGAAGCAGAGTAAAATAACTTAACAAAACAAAGTTGAATTGCAACTCCAATTTGACCTCCTCTCTGGTCTGGAGGAGGTCAATCAAAAAAGAAATATTACTCAATCAAAGATCCAACTGATCCCCACGCCTGTATTGCAAATACGCAGTCACGAATAATCCCGCTAAAGTAATAGGAATTAGGCCTAAGACGATTCCAAATAGAAAAACTTCAATCATTTCGATTTGTTCGAGGGGATAAAAAAAAAAGAGGTACGATCTATCCCTAAATAGTAGTCTAAATTATCCACGAATCTCAATGACCAAGAAAAGAATTGGTAATTAGTGTGGAAAAGAGTCGTAGAATACCAGGAATCCAAAAGAAAGATTTTTCTTTTCTGACTTATTCATTCAATTCATTTCAAATAAGACGTATCTTGTTCAAACCAATAAATAGAGCTGGGGTTATAGTTAAAGCAGCCAGTAGAAAACCGAAATAACTAGTTATAGTAAGCATGAAAGGGTTAAATTCCATTTATTTTTTTACTACACTACATATGTTGGTAAAGCACTTACCTAAGTTATGGAAAATTCAGAATTCATCGGTTATTTTAGATAATACTAAAAAACAAGATCGAGTGAGATACAGAAGTGTAAAAGAGAATCGATTCATCAGATGCGACATGAGTCCCTAATTCCGAATCAAGAGATTTGTTGTGGAATCTGTCAGTTGAGTAAAGTAATAATATTAAGAACTAGATCATCTAACCCCATTGAAAAATGAAATTGGATTTTCGGGAGAATTTTGGAATAAAAGATAAATAAAGAATTGAAACGGTCGAATATTCCCCTATTCCTTCTTATTTTAACTGATTGTATTCCATATGGAATAAGAGGAGAAGAAAAGCATTCCACGACCCCCCGAGGGGCCCCTTAAAAAAAGGAAAGCTCCTCCTTGAATTTACTTTATTTTTATTCCTTTTTCGAACCCCCAACCAAAGTTGATTCGAAGACGAGTCACTTCAATTATCCTTTTAAGTTTTATCTTCTGTCTTTCCCTATTTCATCTCGTAAAGTTCCACTCTTGCAGTTTAGTCAAGAAAGTTAGACCTAATCCAACAAATAAGGCAAGGATTGGTTACGAATCTTGATTCTTCAAAGAATGTTTTCTTTCTTTCATAACAGATTATCTACTATTCGATTTTCTATTTATTAGATATTATGCTAACCAATTAAATTCCTTAAAGGGAAAGGTTGGATTGGATTCTAAGAAAACTTTTAACTAAAAAGGGATAGATTTCGCATATACTTGTCCTTGTATTTTGTCAGTATGAGAATATCTTTCCTAAATTCTTTATCCAAACCTATTGATCATTAACTTG